CGTTACTGCTCAACGAAGAAGTAATAGGTAGGGATGACAGGATTTGAACCTGTGACATTTTGTACCCAAAACAAACGCGCTACCAAGCTGCGCTACATCCCTCCAATTGGTCTACAGTGTCATTGTATAGAATTCCTGTTTTGTTTTCCACATCGTTAGTTCCTCCATTGATATATACAATTTATATGGGCATTTCGTCTTTTTGGTCCCATTTAACATATAATAATAGTAAAAGAAAAGTCTTATATACGTATGAAATACGGAACGGAACCTGTCGTAAAAATAAATGAGTAGTTTTCGGGAATGCTCGGGAAGAGAGGAACGTTTTTTTATGTTTTAATAAAAAATTTTATTTACTGGATAGTTGTACATTTCAATTTGAATTAGGGATTCCGTGTACAGGGTTCTTAACTGCATATGCATCTGATCATTTATGTATTACCATTTTAGATTACAATAAAAGAAGGAAGGAGATTTTTCAATGCGAGATCTAAAAACATATCTTTCCGTGGCACCGGTATTAAGTACTCTATGGTTCGGGTCTTTAGCAGGTCTATTGATAGAGATTAATCGTTTTTTCCCAGATGCATTGACATTCCCCTTTTTTTGATTCTAGTTATTGATACGGTACCAAATAACGGAGATTCGAGATACAATTAAATATTTGTGACTAATCCTTTGCCCCCTTTTTCTCTTTTTTCCTTTTAGAATAAGAGGGAGGAAAGAGAAAAAAAGAAAAGGTGTATTCAACAGCTTCGAGACTTGGGTTCAAGTTTGACTTAAATAAATTATTCAATTCAAAAATTAACTAGGGATGGAGGTAGAATAAACAGGGTGGGGCCTAGATCTAGGACAAGACTCTTATACAAGGTACTTAAATGTAAATGAAATACTGTGATTTGAATTTGAAATAAAGTTTAGAAATTTTTTTAGTATATTGATTGCAGCGAAAGTTTTCATAATTGGATTTCAAGTTAATAACTTCTATTTATCCTTCCTTCCTTCTTCTTCGTTTCGGATCGAAAATAGAAGAGTTGAGTAAATCAAAAATCCAAAGGGGGTTCATGGCCAAGGGAAAAGATGTCCGAATAACGGTTATTTTGGAATGTACCGGTTGTGTTCGAAACGGTGTTAATAAGGTATCAACGGGTATTTCCAGATATATTACTGAAAAGAATCGTCACAACACGCCTAATCGATTGGAATTGAGAAAATTCTGTCCATTTTGTTACAAACATATGATTCATGGGGAGATAAAGAAATAGATCGAATCGAGCACTTGTATGTAACCCTTCCAAGGAAGGGTAAAAATGACATTTCTATATAGAACATAGTTAAATATTATATATATAACATAATTAAATATAAACAAACCAAATCCTATTTCTTCTAATTCATTTTAGATCCGACCGAAATAGGATTTTCGGGATAAGGAATAAACTAAACAAACCATGGATAAATCCAAGCGGCCTTTTCTTAAATCCAAGCGATCTTTTCGTAGGCGTTTGCCCCCGATTCAATCGGGGGATCGAATTGATTATAGAAACATGAGTTTAATTAGTCGATTTATTAGCGAACAAGGAAAAATATTATCTAGACGGGTGAATAGATTGACCTTGAAACAACAACGATTAATTACTATTGCTATAAAACAAGCTCGTATTTTATCTTTGTTACCCTTTCTTAATAATGAGAAACAGTTTGAAAGAACCGAGTCGACCACCAGAACTGCGGGTCTTCGAGCCAGAAATAAATAGGCTTACTCTTTCTTCACTTGACTAAAAAAAAGTAAAATCCGAACTCAAACGCAGATTGATGTTTTGTTCGAAAAATATGAAAAATATGGATTGAATTATCGTGTCGTAAGAAAAAAAAAGAATCGGGCAAGAATAAAGATTTTTTTTGAGTGTGTTCATTCAGTTTTACTATTTTTTTCTCATATTTATTTTGACTTTACCCTCCCGGAGTTCATTCTCCGGGGAACTCCGTTTAAATTATTCCGGTGGATTCTTTCCAATCTACTTCTTTTATGATCTCATTGGAAATCATATAAAGACAATTTTTATTTGATATAGCTATTTGTGCAAGTATTTTACGATTAAGAAGCACCTGTTTCTTATATAGGTCGTGTATTAATCTACTATAACTATAGGATACCCCTATTTCACGAATTACTGCGTTTATTCGAGTGATCCACAAACGGCGAAAATTTATCTTTTGCTTATCCCTATCCCGATGCGACGAAACCAAAGCTCTTATTTTCTGTTGAGTAATTGTTCGAGTAAGTCTTGAATGAGCCCCTCGAAAGCTTGATGCAAATAAACGAATTTTTGTTCTACGTCTCCGAGCTATATTTCCCCGTCTAATTCTGGTCATTGAATAAATGAAACTTTGACGAATAACTAATAGATTTCCTTTCTTTCAGTTATTCTTTTTCCCTTTCCTAGTCTATTAATAACAAAGCTTTTTTCCAATGTATAAACTAAAAATTCCAATGACTTTGGCTACTATAACCTTCCCGACCGCTATTTTTCTTTTTTCTAGACATTTCACTTCGAAATAAGAAATTTCATTTTACTAGGTATCAAAATATAATAAATAAAAAATATAAATGGATAAAGAAATAGTGGCTTCCTTCGTTTATATGGTTACTTCTTAAACGGTGAGGTTTTCTCTATACACCGGAGCCTTTACTTCATTTAATACTTCATTTAATCAATGTTATTGGTAACTTGTATAGTTCACATTCTTTGGCTCTACCCATGAATTATCCAGTAATAGGTCTTTCACGATTAGATCTACTTACACAGTAACGGTATTTAATTATGAAAGTTGGCTGGGTAGCTAACCCTGTTAGTCCGTTCTTGCAAGAGGGGCCTAAGTTTTATGTTTTTATTTTTAAGTAGGATTTTCTCCGCTTAATGGATAACCATTTGCTACCAATGGAGAATTGCTTCTCATCTTAAATTGAGGTGATTGGATTTGCACCAATGGAAACCATAAATTTCATACACAATAGAATGGATAGATTCTTTTTTTTATACTGTTTTTATACTGAATTGAACGGACTTCTTTTTCTATTCTATCCTATTCCCCGGTACTGATCATTGATACTAAAAAAGGTTTTCTTTTTTATCCCAGCTCATGATCTGAACGAGTCGCACATACACCCTAGTACATGTTCCTCGACGCTGAGGGCATCCCCGAAGCGCGGGGGATTTTGTGACATTTCTGATTGGCTGTCTTGTATTTCTAATAAGTTGTTTAATAGTTGGCATGTTGAATCATATCATATAAATAATGGGCTGGTTTAGATCGATCCTAACCTGATGATTTTTAATTACTTCTATTTAATTTTCTAGTAAATTCAGCAAAAATATAAAATAGGAAATCGAGAATTTGCGCGAAAAAAATCCGGGCTTTTCACTCAACCACCGCTACAACATCAACAATTCCATAAGCTTGGGCTTCTGTTGCTGACATAAAAACATCTCTTTCCATGTCTTCCGAGACAACCCATAAGGGTTTGTCCGTTCTTTGTACATAAACCCTTGTGAGGGTTTCACGCAGTTTTAGCAGCTCTTCCGCTTCCAGGATAAATTCTCCCGTTTGTGCCTCATAAAAAGAACTAGCAGGTTGATGAATCATTACCCTGATGGTATAACAAAAGAGGGGTTCCTCTATTTTGCATGATGAATAGAAAAGAAAGATAAAGAATAAAAATAAAAAAAGACAGAATTGAACAACCACAACCGTACGGGCATCTTTTATGCATTGCATACGGCTCTATAATAAAATTGACCTTTACCTTCCATCAAAGAAAAAAAATAGGATCTATCAGACCCAGATCGGTAAATGATCAAATTACCACCCTTCCTTTCGTAGGAGTTCAAAAATACTATGATGGTTCCGTTGCTTTATATATATTTATTATATTATTAAGATTATAAGATTATTTGGTTTGTCTGTGTTTCAGCAATCCCAAAGTTGCTTTTTGTAAAATTAAGGAAAAAAATAATCTTTTTTTTTTTTATTTTCGAACTCTTTCAGAATACAACTAAGCCCCCGGTGTGAAAATAAAAAAGTTTGTGACGCTGAACTGGAATCTCCAATATAAAAAACAGGAAATACCTTTTATCTCATACTACTCTCTCGATACATAATCAAATGTTTTGAAAAAACAATAAAAATTTTTTTTATTTTGATATCGAATTCAAAGTGCCATGCTATTATTACTTAATATTCATATGGCGAAGGCATAGTCTTATTTTTTTCTCTCAAATAAAAACCTCATTGGCGCCGAGCGTGAGGGAATGCTAGACGTTTGGTAATTTCTCCTCCGGCCAAGATAAAAGATCCCATTGAAGCGGCTAATCCCATGCATATTGTCTGTACATCTGGTCGCACAAATTGCATTGTATCATAAATAGCCACTCCAGGGATAACCCATCCGCCGGGAGAGTTTATAAACAAATAGAGATCTTTGGTATCATTCTCTATACTGAGATATACCATAAGACCAATAAGTTGGTTCGAGATCTCGCTATCAACCTCTTGTCCTAAAAAAAGTAATCTTTCTCGATAAAGTCGGTTGATTAGGGTAAAATTCTATCCCTTACGAACCGTACAGGCGCCTTTTGGTGCATACGGTTCAACAAAAAATTGCAAAAAAAAAGAATCAATGTGCAGATTCCAATCCTCTTTCTTTTTTTATATTCGTAGAAGGCTCTTTCTGACTTCTAACGAAAGGACTTTTCTTCGATTTTTAAAAAAAGACAGGTTTTTGCTCCTTTTCGTATAATATTCTTGTATTCTTGTAATAGAAAAATAATAGAAAAGAAAAAAAAGAAGTCACTAAACTTATCGAATTAACTTCTTATTGATATATTGTTTCATCGAGATCTAATCCAAATCACAATGTCGTTTTCTTGTTCCTGAATGGGCCCTGTTAATCTTTTTAGGTTTATGCTCTACTCCGGGTAAGGATACGCCCGATTTTT